ACAACAGTATTATAACAGTATTATAACAGTATTATAACAGTATTATAACAGTATTATAACAGTATTATAACAGTATTATAACAGTATTATAACAGTATTATAACAGTATTATAACGGTATTATAACGGTATTATAACGGTATTATAACGGTATTATAACGGTATTATAACGGTATTATAACGGTATTATAACGGTATTATAACGGTATTATAACAGTATTATAACAGTATTATAACAGTATAATAACAGTATAATAACAGTATAATAACAGTATAATAACAGTATAATAACAGTATAATAACAGTATAATAACAGTATAATAACAGTATTATAACAATTATATGCTAGGCTCTACAGAAGAGACCCTTATGGGTAGGGGGCGGTCTTCTGTGAGGTTGTAGGGGAGGCCCTACAGAAGAGACCCATAATCCTTAATCTCGGGGGGGGTTTTAAGGCAAGTGTGGGGAGGTCTTCTGTGAGGTTGTAGGGAAACCTTATATTTATGCTGTAAAACCCCATTGGGGGGGGAAAGGGGGGGGTAGCGCGAAAAAAAAAATTTTTTAAAAAATTTAAAGAAAGGGAAAAAGGGAAGAAGGGGGGAAAAGGATAAGAATGCTGATATAACACTATGTCCTTCTAGCATTAATTGAAATGCAACAAACGAGTACAAATGGGGATGCTTGCATGACCAACACCAGTTGTCCAGACCAAATAAGATGCAGTGGGCCCACTGTGGGATGTTTTATGAGTACGCCCCAAAAAAAAAAGAACCAGTAGGTCTGCTGTCATTAAGTGGCCTTAGCTTGTAGAGAGGTATTTAACGCATAGCATGGATACTTTTTAAAAAGCATTTTGAGCGTCTCTTCAATATAAGTCCATAGATTTAACTCCGTCAAATGCCTTCTTTAAAGGCATCTGTAGGTAAGCTTCAAGTATGGTTCCTTAGATAGTACTAACTACCTTGACCTGGGCCCCGTGGTTTGGGTGTGGCACAAGCTTTCAGCGCTGGACAATGAATTAGACAGGACACAATTGTCTCTCATAATCATTGTAAAGTTTATTACGTCAAACATCAGGTTATATAGACATGAAAAACACAATACGCCCAACAGGAAAATACAGTTCACATGCACATGAAATAGCGAATCACATTCCAGTATTATAAAACTTGCCTGGCTACATTATAGTTAAACAAAACTTAATATATGTGTGTAATTACTTTTCCTAACACCTGTTCTTTTATTATTCGTTCTTGTGGTAATCTGTTTATTACATATCAAAAAGCCCCTAACCACATCGTTCCCTAAAGACTTGCAAAAGCATGCTTCACTTAGTTCAGGCCTTGCAAAAAACAGCTCAATATAGATTGTTATTTCCTCTTGAAGCAATTGCGGTTATAAGACTTCTAACTTAACTTCAAATTATGTTTCAATATAAAGCATAAAATATTTCATTTAAAGAAGCTTAAGGGGGAACTCTGTGGGGCCTTATTCATATCGTCCATAGATTTAACTCCGTCAAATGCCTTCTTTAAAGGCATCTGTAGGTAAGCTTCAAGTATGGTTCCTTAGATAGTACTAACTACCTTGACCTGGTCCATGGCTGGGGGATGGAGGTACGATAGTGTTTATGAGTGGACGTCGTGGTGAATGTACAAGATATTGGAAGGGCTTATTCATGTTGTTAAGAAATTTATTTGCAATTAATCAATTGAATTGTTTATGAGATAGACCATGGTAGTTGATTATTGAAGATTGGTGATATGATATTCGTGTTCTTATGCAAGGGAAGGCTTTACCTTCAATATATATATTAATACATGCATTAATAAAGGGATATGTGTTATGCTGATATTTAAGTTGTTGATTATGGTTTTTTAAGTTAAGTATAGTTACATAAATAATGGTGATGATGGTATGTGGATGAAGCAATTGGATTGAGTAATGGTTATGATCTGCATGAGCGTTAACAAGTGAAGGTACTATCAAGTAGTCATAATATGGGCGGTTACCAATCATATTCATGGGAAGTTCATTTCTTGTCAAATTATTAACATGTATAAATTAACATATTATGGGGAAAAGGTAAGCTTGGGGAAATTATAAGAATGCTCGTTATACATAGATAGTCTATATACATACATAATATGTACTTAAGATTAATATGTACGTCTTAATATGTAACAATATAAATCTATGTTTATTCATACATAGTATGTCCTTATACATACATAATATGTCCTTATACATACATAATATGTCCTTATACATACATAATATGTCTTTATACATACATAATAAATCCTTGTAAAAGTATCTATGTTAATCTTAATGACAAACCTATATAAATGAATGTTTATTAGACATAGGGTTAGTATAAACATAGGTATGTGGTGGCAGTTGTACTACTAATTTGCTGTGTTGCGATGGCAACAATTATATTTTTAAGAGCTTATTTTCTAAAAGGCCTAATGTTGGAACAAGAAGAACAAAGATAAAAAAGTAGATTGCTGAAGCTAGTTGACCAATTATGATAAAAGGGTCTTCTACAGGTTGGCCCCCAATTCATGTAAGGATCATTATGTTAGCGATAATAGCTCAGAAGAAGATTTTTGCGATTGGGCGAAATATTAATGAGCGTAGCTTTGAGGTGTGGATGATGGGTATGAGGAAAAGGACTATAATTGAGAGAAGGAGGGCTAGGACTCCTCCTAGTTTATTAGGGATGGATCGAAGGATAGCATAGGCAAATAAGAAGTATCATTCTGGTTTAATGTGGGGAGGGGTTACAAGTGGGTTGGCTGGGGTGAAGTTGTCTGGGTCGCCTAGTAGGTTTGGAGCAAAGGTGGATAGGGTTGCTAGGGCTCCTAGTATAATGGCGAAGCCCAGGAGGTCTTTATATGAGAAGTAGGGGTGAAATGTAACTTTATCTAGATTTGAGTTTAGCCCAGTTGGATTAGAAGAGCCGGTTTGGTGAAGGAAGAGAAGATGAATTACGCTAACAGCTGCGACGGCAAATGGGAGGATAAAGTGGAATGTAAAGAATCGGGTTAAAGTAGCGTTATCTACAGAAAAGCCTCCTCAGATTCATTGGACAAGGTCTGGGCCGATGTAAGGGGCAGCTGATAGAAGGTTAGTAATAACTGTGGCGCCTCAGAAAGATATCTGTCCTCATGGGAGGACATAGCCTACAAAAGCTGTGGCTATTACTAGGAAGAACAGAATAACTCCGATGTTTCAGGTTTCCTTGTATAGAAAGGAGCCGTAGTACAGACCTCGGCCGATATGAAAATAGATACAGATAAAGAAGAAGGAGGCGCCATTAGCATGAATGTTACGAAGTAGTCATCCGTTGTTAACGTCTCGGCAGATGTGGGCGATTGATGAGAAAGCGAGGGATGTATCAGCTGTATAGTGTATGGCAAGAAATAGTCCGGTGACAATTTGGATAATTAAGCATAAGCCTAGAAGAGAGCCAAAGTTTCACCAAGCAGAAATATTAGTTGGAGTTGGAAGGTCAATAAATGATCCGTTAATAATTTTAATAAGTGGGTGTGATTTTCGGATTTGGGGGGCCATAAGTTTTTGTAGTTGAATAACAGCGATAGCTTTTCAAGCTATAGGTTCAGGTGGAAATCCTGGCAGAAATAGATGATAACAGAATTTTGTTTATTACTAGGGTTATTAGCGGTGGCTTCTAACCCATCACCTTATTACGCTGCATTAGGTTTAGTGGGGGGAGCTGGGGCAGGATGTTTAACTTTAGCCAAAGGGGGTGTAAGTTTTTTGTCCCTAGTTCTTTTTCTTGTATATTTGGGGGGGATGATAGTGGTGTTTGCATATTGTGCTGCATTAGTGGCGGAGCCTTATCCTGAGGCGTGGGGAAGTCGCATGGTAGTGATATATCTTATTGTATACAATCTTTTATTACTGCTGTTGTGAGGGATATGGAATGATGGTGCGGGTGAAAAGGTTGTTTATGCAGGAGTAGGTTGGGAGACCGTGCATAGCGAGTGATGGGGTGTAGGGGATTTGCTTTGTAGTGGTGGGTGAGTTTTATTTTTGGGTGGATGGGCATTATTGCTAACTTTGTTTGTAGCTTTAGAGATGGTTCGTGGGGGTAAGTGGGGGGGGTCCTTACGAGCTGTAAGATAATTAAAACAATGGCCAGTGTAATAAAGAAAACAGAGAGGTATATTTTAATAAGCCCTGTTTGTGAGATTCGAGTAATTTCAATGGGTCGCAGTTGAGACTTTTCTACATGTTTAGGTCCACAAATTTTAAGAACAATAGATTCAATAATATGAGTAATAATTTGGCCGGCCATGCTTAGAAGTAGGTCTGGGGTGAGGCGGTGAATTACCATATTAAAAAATTGAGGATCAAATTTTTTGGCCAGCTGATAGTCTTTTGGTGGGGCTGTTCAGTGGGTTTTGGCAAGATCATAAGCGATGGTGAAGGCTAATAATGTGACTACTAGGGCAGTAATTTTTATATGGTCAGGTATAGTGTGAACTACGGGGTGATGTGGTAGTAGGACATTATAAATTAGTAGTCCGGCTGCTATACTTCCAATAGCAAGGCGTGTAAGTGGGTTTAGAATTTGGAGGTCATTTTCATCTAATAAGATAACGGGGGAAGTTCGAAGACGTGTTATAGAAGCATAGTAAATTAGTCGTATGCTATAAACTGCGGTAAAGGCAGTGGCAATAAGAGTTAGTAGGAGGGCTGCAGAATTAATGTGAGATGAGGTGGCTGCCTCAATAATAGCGTCTTTAGAGTAGAAGCCGGCGAGGAAGGGGGTTCCTATTAAAGCGAAGCTTCCGATGGAAATACATGTGGTGGTTATTGGGAGTGCATGTCGAAAGCCCCCCATCTTACGGATATCTTGTTCATCATTAATTGAATGGATAATCAATCCTGAGCATAGAAAAAGCATGGCTTTAAAAAAGGCGTGGGTACAAATGTGGAAGAAGGCAAAATAGGGGGCGTTGAGTCCGATTGCGACTATTATCAGTCCCAGTTGGCTTGAAGTGGAGTAGGCAATAATCTTTTTGATATCATTTTGGGTGAGGGCACAGGTAGCGGCAAAGAATGTTGATAGGGCCCCTAAGCATAAGCAGATTGTTAAGGCTGTCGGGTCTTTCGAGAGAAGGGGATGGATTCGAATTAACAGGAAGATTCCGGCAACTACTATAGTACTGGAGTGAAGGAGGGCAGATACTGGTGTCGGGCCTTCTATGGCAGAAGCGAGTCATGGGTGGAGACCAAATTGGGCAGACTTACTTGCTGCAGCAGTAATGAAGCCGGCAAGGAGCAGGGTGGATGGGGATATTGAGAGAATATAGGAGAATTCAATTGATTGAGCATTTTTCATTAATCAGCAGAAGGCCAAGAGGAATCCAATATCTCCAAAACGGTTATAAAGAACGGCTTGTAAGGCTGCTACGGCTGCGTTGCCTCGGGCGTGATATCACCCAATTAATAGAAATGACATAATGCCTACGCCTTCTCAGCCCATAAAAAGGAATAGGAGATTTCCTGCAGATACGAGAGCAACCATGGCTAGAAGAAAAATTAGGAGATATTTGAAGAATACATCAATATTAGGGTCGGTTTGTATATATCAGATTGAAAACTCTAAGATGCTTCATGTAACTAGGAGGGCAATGGGGATGAATAGAATAGCATATTTATCAAATTGAACAGTTAAAGTTAGATTACAAGTCCCGAGATCAAACCAGTCTAAATTAGAGGATGTAGCGGTAGAACCATCAGATAAAAAGAGGAGAAGTGGTATAATAGAAACAAAAAAAGCGGCTTCTACAGCGTTTTTAGCTTTTAAGTGGAATGGCTTGTGACTTCAATTAATAAATGGTGTTACAATTAGAATAATAGCAAGTGTCATAAAAATAAAAATCAGTGTGTCCGTGTTCGGCATAATCCATATTTGCTATCATGAAAATACAGATGCGAGCCGACCATGGAATCGAACCATGGTAATAAGGAATTAGCAGTTCTTATGTACCCCAGACGGCTCGGTGGACAAAGGGATTTTAACTCTTATTTTTAGAATCACAATCTAAAGTCTTTTTTAGACGATGTCCACAGGAGAAAATTAGTTCAGGTTTTATAATAAGCAAAAGGCCTGGCAGGATATGTAGTAGTAGCAGGAGGTGTTCACGGATTTGATAAGGGTAGAGAGTTTTGATATGCTTGGGGAGTGGGCCTCGTTGGGTTGATCATAAAACATACAGAGTATATGCGGTCGTAAAAATTAGGTTTAAAGCGACAATTAAAAAGGCAAGAGGAGATCAGTTAAAAAGTGAGGCTATAATGAGCATTTCTCCTGCAAAGTTAATTGTTGGAGGGAGGGCTATATTATATAGGATAATTACAAGTCATCATGTTCCGGCAAGGGGAAAAATAACTATAGCCCCTCGAAGAAGAATTATTGTTCGGCTGTTTGTTCGTTCATAGAGGCTATTGGCGAGGCAGAAGAGGGCAGAAGAGGTGAGTCCGTGAGCAATTATTATTGCTATTGCTCCAGAGTGGCTTCATGGGGAGGAGATGAGGGCAGCAGCAACCACGAGGTTTATGTGACTAACAGATGATATAGCAATAAGTGATTTTAGGTCAGTTTGTCGAAGACATAGCAGGGCGGTTGCAAGGACACCGAAGATGGCAATTAATATAATGGGGAACGCTTGATTAAGGGTGTCTTCTTGAATTAGGGAGGATGTGCGAAGGATTCCGTATCCCCCCAGTTTTAGTAAAGTACCGGCTAGAATTATAGATCCTGCAATGGGGGCTTCTACATGGGCCTTAGGGAGTCAAAGGTGAAGGCAGTATATAGGTAGTTTCACTAGGAAGGCTAGATTGTAGGCAATTCAGAATAGTCCTGGGTAGTTTGTTGTAGCTTGAGTAATATGTAAGGTGTGGGTGAGAGTTGGGAGTATGGAGCCGTGTGTTGAGTAAAATTGAGTAAATCAGATTAATAGTGGGACTGCTCCTACTATCGTATAGAATGCTAGGTAAGTGCCGGCTTCTAGTCGTTGTTCTTGGGCGCCTCAGCGGGTAATTATGATTATTGTTGGTACTAGTGAGGCTTCAAAAAAGATAAAGAATAACATTAAGTCTGAAGATGTAAAAGCTAGGAGGGTTGTAAGTTGCAGGAAAGTGCTATTGGCAATATAGGTTCGTTGACGGTTAATGGGTTCTAAGCGGATTTTACTCTGGCTGGCTAGTATAGTAAGGGGGAAGAGTCAGCAAGTTAGGATAGCTAAGGGGGCAGAAAGTTTATCAATAAAAAATAGGGTATTAGAAAAGCTGAAGTCTTGGGAGAGAAACCAGTGGACTGAAAAAAAGGCAATAAAAAATCCTTGAGAGGTTACTAATGTCCACAAGTGTTTGGGGGGTGCCAAGAAGACGGTGATAAATAAGGAAAATCAGGCGGAAATAATAATTAACATTGTAAAAGATTAAGGGTATTTAAATTATCATTTCCATGGGATCGGGCAGTGGCAACTATTAGGGATAAGCCAAGTCCTGCTTCACAGGCGGATATTGTTAATATAATTAGCGGGGCTAAGAGGGAAGAGGTGATAAGTTGATTAGGTCAAAGACTGAGTCCTATAAAAATGGTAAGTATCATGCCTTCAAGGCATAATAGGGCGGACAAGAGGTGTATGCGATGAAAGGAGAGGCCTATAAGGACAATTATAAATATTGATAAAAGTAAAATCACAGGGATGCTATGGATTTAAACCATAATTGGTTGAGTCGAAATCAACTGTCTTTTTTGGACGAGCATACCATTCGGCTCATTCAAGACCTCCTTGAATTCACTCATAAATAAAGCCAAGGGTTAGCAGGATAATAATGATTGAGGTTCAGATAATAACTATCATAGGGTTAGTAAGTTGAACTGCTCATGGGGTTGGGAGAAGGAGAGCAATTTCTAGGTCAAACAGGAGGAAAAGAATAGCAACTAGGAAAAAGCGTATGGAATAGGGAAGTCGGGCAGACCCCAATGGATCGAAGCCGCATTCGTAGGGGGAAAGTTTTTCTGTATCCGGAACAATAGATGGGAGTCAGAAACTAATTGTGGCTAAGAGAATTGAGATTAGGGAGGCTGTAAAAAAGAATATATACACTATTTTTTCTTGGATTTAAACCAAAACTAGATGATTGGAAGTCACCTGTACTATTATACTAAAAAAATATGAGCCTCATCAGTAGATGGAGACATAAAGGAAAAGTCATACAACATCTACAAAGTGTCAGTATCATGCGGCGGCTTCAAATCCAAAGTGATGTTGAGAGGTAAAGTGAAAGAATAACTGGCGGAAGAAGCATGTAATTAGAAATGCTGATCCAATGATTACATGTAGGCCATGAAAGCCTGTAGCTACAAAGAAGGTGGTTCCGTAGATTCCATCTGCGATAGTGAAGGGCGCTTCGTAATATTCTATGGCCTGAAGTAGGGTAAAGTATAACCCTAAGGCAACAGTAATTGATAAAGCTTGAAGGGCTGCTTTACGGTCAGATTGCATAATACTGTGATGAGCTCATGTAACTGAAACTCCAGAGGCTAATAAGACTGCTGTATTAAGAAGAGGAATTTCAAATGGATTAAATGGTACAATACCTGTTGGAGGTCAACATTCTCCAACTTCAGGGGTAGGGGTGAGGCTAGCGTTGTAGAATGCTCAGAAGAAGCCAAAAAAGAAAAATACTTCAGAGGTAATAAATAGAATTATGCCATAACGGAGTCCTTTTTGTACAGGCGGGGTATGGTGTCCTTGGAAGGTGGCTTCACGTACTACATCTCGTCATCATTGATATATAGTTAATAGTGTTAGGATGAGGCCTGTAATTAAAATAGTAGAGGTGTTGAAGTGAAATCATGCGGCGAGGCCTGATGTTAATAAGAAAGCTGCAGCAGCTCCGGTTAAGGGTCAGGGACTAGGGTCAACTATGTGGAAAGCGTGTGCTTGGTGGGCCATAAGTATTCTCTTGAAGATAGAGGCTAAGTAATAGGATAAAAACGTAGGCTTGAATTATAGCAACTGCAATTTCAAGAATTGTTAGGAGTACAAGAACTGAAAGGGTTAATATAGAGGCGGTGGCAGATAGGGGGAAGATTGCGGATACGGCTGACGAGATTAAGTGAATTAGGAGGTGTCCGGCAGTGAGGTTAGCAGTAAGTCGGACTCCAAGTGCTAATGGCCGAATAAATAGGCTAATAGTTTCGATTAAGATTAAGATAGGGATTAGTGGGGTGGGGGTGCCTTCTGGAAGAAAATGAGCAAGTGAGTGTGTAAATTGGTTTCGGAATCCTACAAGAACAGTTGCAAGTCAAAGGGGAACTGCTAGGCCTAAGTTAATAGATAATTGAGTAGTTGGGGTGAATGTATAGGGGAGTAATCCTAGAAGATTTATACTTAATAGGAATACTATTAAGGAGGTCAGAAGAAAAGCTCATTTATGAGCCGGTAAGTTTATAGGGAGAAAGATTTGTTTAGTAAAAAGTATTAAGAATCAATTTTGTAGAGATGAAATACGGCTATTGACTCATTGCTTAGAAGGCGTGGGAAAAAGAACTCATGGAGTAAGTATAGCTACTAGTACCAGGGGCATACCTAATATAGTTGGAGAGGAAAATTGACTAAAAAGGTCTATTGTCATGGTCAGGATCATGTAAAGTTTGTTACTTTCTTATTTTGGGGGTTAGGTTCATTGAGGTTAATGTGTTTTAAGATTTTAATTGACAAAAGCAGAAGGATAGATCAGGTAAGGAAAAAGTAAATGAACCAAGGGTCAGGGTTAAGTTGGGGCATTTCATTAAGGGTGGTTGGAATCACCTACCTACAGCTTAAAAGGCTGTCGCTAGCCTACAGCTTCTTAATGAACTATTCTGCGTAAGGTTGACTCAGTTTAGAAAACTGTGAACTGGTAAAGCTTCAATTACAATAGGTATAAAGCTGTGGTTGGCCCCACAGATTTCTGAGCATTGTCCATAATAAACTCCGGGGTGGGCAATTAGGAAGGAGGATTGGTTAAGTCGGCCTGGAATTGCATCTGATTTTACACCTAGGGCAGGGACTGCTCATGAGTGTAATACATCTTCGGCGGTGATTAAAACACGTGTTGCTGTACCAATCGGGGTAACCACTCGATTGTCTACTTCTAGGAGACGGAAGTGTCCGGGGGCTAAATCTTTAGTTTGGGTTATATAAGAGTCAAAGTTTAAGTCAATAAAGTCTGAGTATTCATAACTTCAGTATCATTGGTGACCAATTGTTTTAAGGGTTATGTTTGGGTTATTAACTTCATCTATTAGGTAAAGGATACGGAGAGATGGTAGAGCAATTACAACAAGTACAATAGCGGGCATAATTGTTCAGATTATTTCAATTTCTTGGGCGTCGATTGTGTTGGTGGCAGAGAGTTTTGTTGTCATCAAAACAGAAATAATATACAAAACAAGTATACTAATCAAAAGCACAGCTATTAGGGCGTGATCATGGAAGTGAAGTAATTCTTCTATAATAGGGGAGGCGGCGTCTTGAAAGCCGATTTGGGTTGAGTAGGCCACAGAGAGGTACAGGGGTTTAACTAGTAATTTTGTCTTGACAAGACAATGTTATAATTTAACTAACTTCTCAAGAAAGTGACAGAGAGGTCATGTGCTTGGCTTGAAACCAGGAGACGGGGGTTCAATTCCCTCCTTTCTCGTGTAAGTTTAATTGTGAAGGTTGATTCTTCAAATGTGTGATAATGTGGGGGAAAGCCTAATAATCATTCAATATTAGTAGGAGATAGTTCTATACGGAGTACTCGTTTGGCAGCGAAGGCTTCTCAGATAATAAATATCATTATTACTACAGCCACAAAAGAGATTAGGGAGCCGATAGATGAAACGGTGTTTCAGAGGGTATATGCATCTGGGTAATCAGAGTAGCGACGTGGCATTCCTGCTAAGCCTAGGAAGTGTTGAGGGAAGAATGTGAGATTGACACCAACAAATATTACAACAAAGTGGATTTTAGTTCATAATTGATGTAAGGTATAACCTGTAAATAGAGGGAATCAATGTACAAATCCAGCTATGATAGCGAAGACAGCTCCTATAGAGAGAACATAATGGAAGTGGGCTACTACATAATAAGTGTCATGAAGAACGATATCAATTGAGGAATTTGCTAGTACAATTCCGGTTAGGCCTCCGACCGTAAACAGGAAGATAAATCCCAGGGCTCACAATATAGGGGCTTCTCATTTTATAACTCCTCCATGTATTGTAGCTAGTCAGCTAAATACCTTAACTCCTGTGGGGATAGCAATAATTATTGTGGCTGATGTAAAGTAGGCTCGTGTATCTACATTGAGATCTGTAGTAAATATATGGTGGGCTCAGACGATGAAGCCGAGTAGGCCAATCGAAAGCATAGCTCAGACTATGCCCATATACCCAAAAGGCTCCTTTTTATAAGAGTAGAAGGCAACTACATGGGAGATGATACCAAAGCCTGGTAGAATAAGAATATAAACTTCAGGGTGCCCAAAGAATCAGAATAGGTGTTGATAAAGAACTGGGTCTCCCCCTCCTGCGGGATCAAAAAATGTTGTATTCAAATTACGATCAGTGAGAAGTATAGTGATGCCAGCAGCTAAAACTGGTAGTGAGAGGAGAAGTAGGACGGCAGTAATTAAAACAGATCATACAAAGAGAGGTGTTTGGTATTGTGTAATGGATGCCGGTTTCATATTGATAATAGTTGTAATGAAGTTAATGGCCCCCAAAATAGATGAAACTCCAGCTAGATGAAGGGAGAAAATGGCTAAGTCTACTGAGGGACCCGCGTGGGCTAGGTTGCCAGCTAGTGGTGGGTAAACTGTTCAGCCTGTTCCTGCTCCGGCTTCAACTGCAGATGATGCTAGGAGAAGGAAAAAAGAGGGGGGAAGCAATCAGAAGCTTATGTTGTTTATTCGAGGGAAAGCTATGTCTGGGGCTCCGATTATTAAAGGGACTAGTCAGTTTCCGAAGCCTCCGATAAGAATAGGCATTACTATGAAAAAGATTATTACAAATGCGTGAGCAGTAACAATTACATTATAAATTTGGTCATCTCCTAAAAGTGATCCGGGTTGGCTTAGTTCTGCCCGAATAAGTAGGCTAAGGGCGGTGCCGATCATACCTGCTCATGCACCAAAGATTAAATATAGAGTGCCAATGTCTTTATGGTTAGTAGAAAAAAATCAGCGGGTGAATATCACGGGTAAAGTGGCCGAGTAGGCGGCGGGTTGTAGCCCCGAAGACAAAGGTTTAAGTCCTTTCTTTACCAGGCCCTGGAGTGTCATCACGTGCGGTTGCAAACCGCAAGAAGCAGTTAATTCCTGCCGGGGCTTCTCCCGTTTTTTTCAAGACGGGAGAAGTAGAATGAAGCTCGCTGGATAGAGTTTTTAGCTGTTAACTAAAGTATCACGGGATCGAGGCCCGTCATTCTAGAGGGCTTTATCTTAATTTAAAGAATCTGAGTTGCATTCAGGAGACGTAGGGTAATGTCCTGCAAGTCCTACAGAAACTAAAGGGATTTAACCTTTGCTTAAGGCTTTGAAGGCCTTTGGTCTAATATTAGCCTAAGTTTCTACATTAGGGTGATGATAGATGGGGTGAGGGGGAGAAGGATTAAAGTTATAGTGTTTATAAGGGCGGTTGATATAAGTGATTTTGTTGTCGTGCGTCAAGTAATATTGGAATTGGGGGTGTTGGGAGGTAAAGTTAATGTGATAATATAAGTTAGGCGAAGGTAGAAGAATAGGGCTAGTAGGGAGATGAACATAACTATTAGGGCTAGTAGAACTAGATTTTGTTTTGTTAATTCTAAAATAATTAGAAATTTTGGGGCAAATCCTGTTAGAGGAGGTAGTCCGGCTAATGAGAGAAGAACTAACATGGTAGTTGCAGTTAAGGTTGGGGTTTTTGGTCATGAGGTGGAGATTTCTGTTATTTTTGTGGCAGAGACTATTATAAGGGAGGCGAATATGGAAGTTGTCATAAGAATATATAATGTGAAGTTGAATAACGTAAGTTGAGGATTAAATTTTAATACGATAATTATTCAGCCGAAGTGACCAATTGAGGAGAAGGCAATGATTTTTCGTAGTTGAGTTTGGGCAATACCCCCTCAGCCCCCGACCAGAATTGAAGTAAGGCCCAGAATAATAACTAGGTTAAGGTTAATAAGTTGTGATATTTGCAGAAGAAGGGCTATAGGGGCAATTTTTTGTCAGGTTGACATAATTAGGCCTGTAAGTAGGGGGATACCTTGAAGAACTTCTGGCATTCAAAAGTGTAAGGGAGCTAGGCCAAGTTTTATTATTAGGGCAATGGATAGAGCATTTATTGGTGCGCCTGAAATGGAAGAAATACACCATTCCCCTGTTTGTCATGCGTTAATTAGGCTTGAGAATAGAACTAATGCAGAGGCTGTAGCTTGAATAAGAAAATATTTTGTAGCGGCTTCAATGGCCCGTGGGTGAGGTGTTTTTGTTATGATAGGGATAATGGCGAGGGTGTTAATTTCTAGACCGATTCAGGCCAGGAGTCAGTGATAACTCGAGAGGGTGACGGCAGTTCCCACAGCGAGACTGATGAGAAAAATTATTAAGGCAAAAGGGTTTATTAGTGAAGGAAGGATTTTAACCGACATTGTTGGGGTATGGGCCCAAAAGCTTATATTAGCTGACTTTACTAAGGAGTAGTACAATGGGAGTACGGAGGGCTTTGATCTCTCTGGTGTAGGTTCAACTCCTATCTCTTTATATAAGGAAGCGAGGGGGTTTGAACCCCTATTAACCTCCCTATCAAGGAGGCCCTTAGCTTTCAGGCACGCTTCCAGGGTAATGGGGGGGAGAAAAGCAGGGAGATAGGCATAGAAATATGGAATATAGTGAGGGCTAGTGTTAAGGGGAGAAAGTTTTTTCATACAAGGTGTATTAGTTGATCATAGCGGAATCGTGGGTATGAGGCTCGGACCCATAAAAAGCAGAGAGATAAAATGGAGGCTTTAGTTATTAAAAGGACAGTGGAAAGGGAGGGTAATATATATGAGCCGAGAAAAATAATTGTTGTAAGGGTATTCATTATTAGGATATTTGCGTATTCTGCGAGGAAGAATAAGGCAAATGGTCCGGCTGCGTATTCAACATTAAACCCCGAAACTAATTCTGATTCACCTTCTGTTAAGTCAAATGGCGCTCGGTTAGTTTCAGCTAGTGTAGATACAAATCATATTAATGCTAAAGGTCATAAAGGTAAAATTAGTCATGTAAGTTGTTGAGAAGAAGCAAATGCGGTGAGGGTAAAGCCCCCTGTCAGAAAAATTGCGCAGAGAATAATGAGAGCTAGTGTGACTTCATATGAGATGGTTTGGGCAACGGCTCGGAGGGCACCAATTAGGGCGTATTTAGAATTGGATGCTCAGCCTGAACCTAAAATAGTATAAACGGTGAGGCTGGAAATGGCCAAGATAAATAGGATACTAAGATTTAAGTCTGAGTAGGGGATTGGCATAGGAAGGGGAGTTCATATAATTATAGCGAGTGAAAGGGCAAGGGTGGGGGCTAAAATAAAGAGTACTTGAGAAGATGTTGATGGGCGGATAGGTTCTTTAGTAAATAGTTTTAAGCCGTCAGCAATAGGTTGTAATAATCCAAATGGTCCAACAACATTAGGACCTTTACGATGTTGTATATAGCCTAAGACTTTGCGTTCAATTAAGGTTAAAAATGCTACTGCGAGTAGAACTGGGGCAATGTATAATAGTGGTAGAAGATGCATAGTGAGAAGTCCCATGAGTTAGTGGGGGGATTTGAACCCCAGTTAGAAGAGCTTAGGTCTCCTGCATAACCATTTCTGCCACACTAACTACTATAGTCTATAGTATTATATTAGATTTTAGCTAATTGAGAAAATTCATTAGAGGAAGGTGATGGCTTGCGTTTACATAGGCCATATCACCCCGGTCCTTTCGTACTAGGGGAGATACTTTATAGATAGAAACCGACCTGGATTACTCCGGTCTGAACTCAGATCACGTAGGGTTTTAATCGTTGAACAAACGAACCTTTAGTAGCGGCTGCACCACTAGGATACCCTGATCCAACATCGAGGTCGTAAACCTACTTGTCGATATGGGCTCTTAAAGTAGATTGCGCTGTTATCCCCAGGGTAACTTGGTTCGTTGATCGAATAATCGGGTCATTAAACATCAGTTTATTGATTCTTAGAATTGTAATTCATGGATTAGGGCGTTTGCCCGTTTGTCGTGGAGGTTAAATTTTTCTCCGCGGTCCCCCCAACCTAAAGCTGGCTGACAGGTCTCTTAGGCTAGATTGATTTAAGTGCGTAGAGGTGTTTATGGGCTTTAAGCTCCATGGGGTCTTCTCGTCTTATAGGTTAATCCCCGCTTCTTCACGGGGAGATCAGTTTCACTGATTGGAGAAAGGAGACAGTACAGTCCTCGTGATGCCGTTGATACGAGTCCTTATTTAAAGAACAAGTGATTATGCTACCTTCGCACGGTTAGGGTACCGCGGCCGTTAAACTATGTCAGTGGGCAGGCTGGACCTCTTATATTTAATCAAGAGGCGATGTTTTTGGTAAACAGGCGGGACCGAGATTTGCCGAGTTCCTTCTTTCTCTTTTAATCTTTCCTGTAATGTTCTGGTGTCAGGTTAACGCTAAAAGTTATAGAGTTGTCTAGTTGTGAGGTACTATAATTGGTGCATTTGCGGTAACTGCCAATGGGGTGTCCATTTTGGCTTAAGCATACATTTTGGAGAAGGGCTAATTCTTGTTACTAGTTCTAGCATAATAGCTTTTATATGAGTATAAAATAGTTCAGTAGTAATGAAGGGTTGAAGATAATTTGTGGAATTTAAGAAGAAAAATAGTTGAGCTTTAACGCTTTCTATAAGATGGCTGCTTTTAGGCCCACTTAATTTATAAAATCTGTATTAACCCAGTGTTGAAGGTTGTAGCCTGTTTCAAATAAGCTGTACCTTATTTGAATAGCTCTTAAGTCTAGTGTTTTGTTTGGTATAATAAAGAAACTTAAGGTAGAGCTTAAACTCTTTTCCTGAACAACCAGCTATCTCTAAGCTCGGTAGGTTTATCGCTTCTACTTGAAAATCTTCCCACTCTTTTGCAACAGAGACGGGTTAGCTCTTAGGCTGTTTTGAAGTAGCTCGCTTAGTTTCGGGAAATCAGACTAAAGTTTACACTTTGCCTGGGGAGACTAGCTAGACCATGATGCAAAAGGTACGAGATATAGGCTCTGCTATTTTTGGCTTTGAGATTATTTCATTACTATTTCATCATTCCCTTGCGGTACTTTATCTGAAGCGCTTATAAGATTTTCGATCGCCTGTACTAAGCTATTAAAATGTTTTGTTTATGGGCGGTTGAGGGGAGGGTGGTATAGGAGGTTATGTGGGCTAGATTTAGGGCTCAAAATGGTCCGAGTTAAACAGACATTTCTCCGGTGTAAGCGGAGGGCTTTAGTTAAGCTACATGTTGTTAACCAAGTGCACTTTCCAGTACACTTACCATGTTACGACTTGCCTCTTCTAAAACGCAGATGTGATATTATATAAATAAGATGAGAGCTATTGAAGAGGGTGACGGGCGGTGTGTACGTGTCCCAGGGCCGGGTTAAAAAGAACACTCTATTTTCTTTTTACTACTAAATCCACCTTTATGTTATGATTTCACATAACCTTCCGTTTGTTCTAGATTAGAAATTGTAGCCCATTACTTACCATTCCGTGAGCTGCACCTTGACCTGGCATGTTGGTTTATATGAACCGTTGGGCCCACTGTTGACGTTCACATGGTAGGCTTATGACGGAGGTATACAGGCTGATAAAGCAAGGGATGGTTAGGTATAGCGGGGATCATCGATTATAGAACAGGCTCCTCTAGTGGGTATGGGACACCGTCAAGTCCTTTGGGTTTTAAGCATAGCTCGTAGTTCCCTGGCGTTTGTTAGTGTAAGTTAATTGTTTACGGCTAGGCATAGTGGGGTATCTAATCCCAGTTTGGTTCCTAGCTGTCGTGTATTCAAGTATTTATTAGGGTAACTTTCGTTTGTGATTTTCTTAATGACAAGCTTATTACTACTAGGTATTAATTTAACCCTAATTTATATAGAACTTTAATCACGCTTAACGCCGATGGCTATCAACTTGGGCTCCAGCGGTTTAGCCGCGGCGGCTGGCACCGGGTTGGCCAGCCCTATTTTCTTTAACTGAGTCAAGCTGACGCTTATAAACAAGATTTATCACTGCTGATTACCCTTGGGGGTGTGGTAAGACTAGGCGTTATGGGCAAGGGATTGTGCCTGATGCCAGCTCCTTGACCTGGTGAAGGTTGAAAGGGCGTTCTCACTGGTCTGCTGAGACTTGCATGTGTAAGTTAAGAAATAGTTGATAGTAAAGCTAGGACCAAACTTTTATACTCTCAGAACTTTTTAGGGTTCATCTTAGCGTTTTCAGCGCTATGCTTTAGGTTAAGCTATGGGAGTCAGGATATAATTTAAGTAGAATGCTGGTTTTGGAGGCCGGTAGTAGAGGTTGAAGTCCTCTTGTCCTGAGTAGGGTTTAATCTACAATCTTCGGCTTACAAGACCGGTGCTTTAATTTAAGCTATCAGAGCAGCTTTTACTTGGATTTGCACCAAGAGGTGCTGGTGCCTAAGACCAGAGGAAGAACTGTTTTCCTTTAAAAGC